TTCTACATAAGGCGGTAAGATTATATCTTGAGCAGTTACATATCCAGGACCCCTGACACAAATAGAGGCGTCGCAAGTTCCGTATAGATTACTTCTCAATAAAATTTCTTTCAAATTCATTAAAATGTCATGTACCGATTCTTGAATACCCACTACGGTAGAATACTCGTGTGGTATTTTATCAGATTTTGCACGTGTGATACATGTTCCTTCTATTTCTCCAAGCAAAGCTCTGCGCATCGCGATGCCAATTGTGTCAGCTTGACCTTTCATAAGTGGAGACAGAATAAAGCGTCCATAATAAAGACGCTTATTGTCTGCTTTTGATTCAACACACTTCCACTGTAGTGTCCGAGTAGATACTGTTACTTTCTCTCGAACCATAATAATATTCAAATAATTGAATCATTTTTTTCTCTTGTTTATCTTGAAATCTCTTCAATTTTTATTTCTACACACGTCGCTTTTTCGGCGGTCTACAGCCATTATGTGGCATAGGGGTTACATCCCGCACAAAAGTTAATAGTATACCACTTCTGCGAATAGCGCGTAATGCCGCGTCTCTTCCGAGACCCGGTCCTTTTATCATGACTTCTGCTCGTTGCATACCTTGATCCACTACTGTACGAATAGCATTTCCTGCTGCGGTTTGAGCAGCAAAGGGCGTCCCCCTTCTTGTACCCTTGAATCCACAAGTACCGGCAGAGGACCAAGAAACCACTCGACCCCGTACATCTGTAACAGTCACAATAGTATTATTAAAACTTGCTTGAACATGAATAACCCCCTTTGGTATTCTCCGTGTATTCTTACGTGAACCAATACGTCCATTCTTACGTGAACCAATTCTCGGTATAGTTTTTGCCATTTTTTCATCTCATAAATATGAGTCAGAGATATATGGAGATATCCATTTCGTGTCAAAAAGGACCCCTCCCCCCTTTTTACTTTTACATCGGGTGTTTTAACAAGTCTGATTATCCTTGTCTTTGTTTATGTCTTGGGTTGGAACAAATTACTATAATTCGTCCCCGCCTACGGATTAGTCGACATTTTTCACAAATTTTACGAACAGAAGCTCTTATTTTCATATTTGGCATTCCTCATTTTAATTCTGAATCTATTTTTTGGAAGAAAATAGGTTTCTTGGAATTTTTTATCTCGAATCATCTTCTCACGAAAGGAATGTTGAAGTTGATAAAAACACCTAATCTTTCGAATCCTTATTGCGAAGTCGATAAATTATACGTCCTCTGTTTGAATCATAACGACTTACTTCAATTTTAACTCTATCGCCTGGTAGTATCCGTATAAAACTACGTCGGATCTTTCCCGAAACATAACCTAGAATCATATCTTGATTATCTAAGCGAATCCGGAACATACCGTTGGGAAGGGATTCAGTAATTAAACCTTCATGAATCCATTTTTGTTCTTTCATTCCAGGTAAAGCCTCCTTGAAGTATCAATTGATGGAGGAGGAACGATATTAGACAACCCGCCTCTTTTCTTTTTGTTTTCACAAATAAGAAGTTTCGGACCCAATTCGTATATTAGAAGGATTACCATATATAACACAAAACTTCTCCACCAATTCGTTCTAGTCGAGCCTCTCGGTCTGTCATTATACCTCGAGAAGTAGAAATAATTACAATTCCCATCCCACCTAAAATTCTAGGAATTCGTTGGTAGTTCGAATAGATTCGGAGACCAGGCCGGCTGATCCGTTTTAAATTTAAAAAATTTATATAAGACCTTTTCCTATTCCTTCTATGCCGTAGGGTTAAAACCAAAAAATCTTTTTTGGTTTCTTTATGTTTTCTCACGTTTTCGATAAAACCTTCTCGTAAAAGTATTTTAACAATATTTTCAGTGATATTAGTATATGCTATTCGAACCACCCTTTTTCTATCCATATCAGCATTTCGTATAGAAGTTATTATGTCAGCAATAATATCCCTACCCATGGTGAATTAAATTTATTGGTGCTCCCCAATTTTTATATAATCAACATGTTTTTTTTTACTTATTTGTTTATGAATTTAAATTAAAAGCATATGCGTGAGACACAATCTACTAAAAATTCTGAATATATTTCTTAATCTCTTTCTTTCAAATACTTTACTATAACCAATGGTATTATCTTATTTTAGAAGACCTTATAATACCTCCGGAGCTAATGAAACTATTTTAGTAAAATTTAACTGTCTCAATTCCCGGGCAATTGCACCAAAAATTCGAGTTCCTTTGGGGTTTCCTTCTTGGTCAATGACAACCGCAGCATTGTCATCATATCGTATTATCATACCGTTATCACGTTTGAGTTCTTTACAAGTACGTACAATTACAGCTCTGACCAACTCTGATCTTGCTAGGGGCATATTTGGCACTGCGTCTTTGATCACAGCAACAATAACGTCACCGATATGAGCATATCGACGATTGCTAGCTCCTATGATTCGAATACACATCAATTCTCGAGCCCCGCTGTTATCCGCTACATTCAAAAGGGTCTGGGGTTGAATCATATCATTTTTTTATAATCTATTCTTTCAATGCAAAGAGTGAAAAAAAAAAAAGAAATATTGTTTGTCCAAAGAAAAAAACCGGCACCTGTTATTGTTTTTTTATCCCCAAGACCTTTTTCTTTTGATTCTTTTTATCCCGAAATAATGAATTGAGTTCGTATAGGCATTTTGGACGATGCTATTGAAATCGCCCTTCTGGCTATATTTTCTGTTACTCCACCCATTTCATAAAGTATTCGACCTGGTTTAACAACAGCTACCCAATATTCAGGGGATCCTTTCCCCGAACCCATACGTGTTTCTGCGGGTCTTACTGTAACCGGTTTGTCTGGAAATATACGTACCCATATTTTTCCACCGCGGCGTGCATTTCGTGTCATTGCTCGTCGACCTGCTTCTATTTGTCTAGACGTTATCCAAGCAGGTTCAAGTGCCTGAAGAGCGTATTTACCGAAAGAAATATGATTACCTCGATAAGATATTCCCTTCATTCTTCCTCTATGTTGTTTACGGAATCTGGTTCTTTTGGGGTTATAGTTGATGGTTGGTTCTGAATTCCATCTCTACTACAGAACTGGACATGAGAGTTTCTTCTCATCCAGCTCCTCGCGAATAATAAAATTTTTAAAATGTCTATTATTCATTTGTATATCTTGCTTTTTTAGCTAACTAAGTATATTAATATTTCTATTTTATATTTTTAAATATAATATTCTTTTTTTATGTTCTAACGAATATTTGTTTTGTTTTTCTTTTTATCCTATTGGATTGAGCAAAAATTATCAATCCAAGAAGATAAAGTTTTCACGGGCGAATATTTACTCTTTTCGTCGCTATTTTAATTGTAGGGTTAAATCATGACTTTTATTTTCCCAATAGATGAAGGAATTAGTCTCTGGTTTGTTTCGCCATCCCGATCAATGAGTCTGTTTTCAATAGATTTGGATTCACAGGTTCCATCGTTCCCATCGCTTCTTACTTAATGGTTAGGTCTGATTTCTACAACGGAGCTCATAATGAAATTTTTTATTGAGCCAATTTTCTTAGTCTTTATTGGCTCGAAGCTCTTATTTTTTTTGTTCTATGAACGGATTCGTTTTCTTTTTTATGAATCCATATTGATTGATGCTTTATTACATTGCTTTTTTATGAGATGACTCATAAACCTTACATATTGGATGGAATTTTATATTTATATCGTTGTTTTTTCTCCCCTTCTTTCACCCTTCCGTTTATCCACATATTTCTTTTTCGCTTCACAATTTAGAATCAGATTTATTTTTCTTTTGTTTATGCAAAAAAGATTTCAGTTGCTACAGTGATATGACCAATATATCATATCTTGACTGGTTTTTTGGATCCAGATAATGTGAAGTGATGAGTTGGTTATTAGTTCTATAGTTATTTGTTTATACAAAAAAAAGGCTGGTCTTTTTTTTATTTAATCCTATAACCCTAAAAAACCAACGAGTCGCACACTAAGCATAGCTATTATTTCAATAGGGATTTTTATTCAATCTTATAGAATTATAATTGTTCATTTTGGTTTTGTTTTGATTGAACATAAACAAAGGAACGAATTTTTATTTTTTTGTTCCATTACTGGATCGAAGGGAAAGACAAGTAAAGTTTTATTCTTCCCCGTCTATAAATATCCAAATTTTAATCCCTAAAACTCCATATATAGTTCGAACTGTATAAGAACAATAATCTATTTTAGCTCGAATGGTTTGGAGGGGAACCCTGCCTTCTCTGATCCATTCGACACGCGCAATTTCTTTTCCGTCGATACGCCCTGAAATTTGTACTTGAATTCCTTTTGTATCTGCTTGTTCAGTTAATTCAATAGCCTTTTTCATTGCTTTTCGAAAAGAAACTCTATTTTTTAATTGGCCGGCTATAAATTCTGCAAGAATATTAGGGCTTCCGTAAGGTTTTGCAATTCTTGTGATAGTAATGTTAAGTTTTCGGTTGACACAATGAAATTCTTTTTGTAGATTCATCTGCAATTCTTCGATTCCTCCCGGTCGATTTTCTATTAATAACTTTGGGAATCCCATATAGATAATAACCTGGATCAGATCGATTCGTTTTTGAATTTCTATACGTGCAATTCCCTCGACGCCAGAGGGAATTTTCATATTTTTTTGTACATAATTCTTAATAAAATATCTTATTTTTTGATCTTCTTGTAGACCTTCGGAATAATTTTTTGGTTGTGTAAACCAAAGGGAATGATGACTTTGGGTTGTACCAAGTCTGAAACCGAGTGGATTTATTTTTTGTCCCATACCCCCCCATTAGTATACATATCATGATATGCCATAGGTGTATACTTATTTTTTGATTTAAGTTTTTTTGAGCATCTTAAAGAGTCTAGAAAGTCTACCTCTAGATATTCATCTAAGGATATATCTTTCACTACAATAGTTATATGGCAAGTAGGTCTTTTTATCGTAAAACTACGCCCTC